ATCATGCAGCAAGGCGGGGAGCACGACCTTCATTCTTGTCGACAGTTGTTGGAAGATCGAACTTTCGTAGAGTAGAACGTCAAGGAGGACGTCTAGTGGCAGGGCGTCTCCTCTTCCGTCTTCTCTCCGCCTTAGTGTCATGAACTGGTATGACCACGTTTGGAGAGATCTTGAGTCTTAGACATGGGACTTCTTCGAGAGAGACTCTTGATATTAAAGATGGGATAACTTTCCCGACCTTGCTCACTAGGGATGTAGCGATAGGTCTTCTTCATGGTCGGCCTGCGACCTCCTTCAATATGATTATTGAATTTCTCCGAGAAAGCCATTTGATCTGTAGGTGTAGGAAGAGGCTTTCGCAACTCCGCTCCAAATAGAATTATGAATCTGCGTATAGAATGCTTCTGTCGTCGTGAAAGGCTTGGTGCAAAGATGCTCTTGCTTTCTCCTTCGAAAGTCTTTTACTTCAAGCACTGATGCGGGCACTACTTGAAATTTGACATAAGTCATCATATCATTAACCGTAATCGTATGGTTCCTAGGGCTTGTTGGCCCGATTGGTTGAATCCTTGTATCATGAATTGGTTGGACTGAGATCATTGATACTATATCCCAACTTCAGCATTATCTGAAAGGGATGATGTTTATCGAAGACTGGCAGTCTAAGATGATTCTGGATACAGGTATGTCTTCAAGACTTCCAGTTTATTCTCAGACGGGTCTCACGAAATTCTTAGCTGCCCTTTTGCTCTGAAAGGAAGATTATAAGGGAATGTGGACATAATCCTTTGCCCTATCGGCACTTATATCTCTGTCTTTCCCCGGTAAATCAGATCTTGGTAAAGGCGCTGTAAGAAGCATATTCTGTCGTCAACTCTTTTTCGTGTGCCAGCCGTGCTTAAGCAGTAAGAGTCCGGTCTGTTCTATGTCGGCAGACAGTGTAAAAGCACGGGATTCTTTTAGAAAAGAAAGAATACGGATTGCAACCTACAGATGAAGAATCCGCTTCATTCTTCCCACCATATATATCATACAAGAATATTGTATAATAAGAATAGGAAGAAATCGTTCAGTGATCGCTACGCTTGATTGGGGCAGGCTACCCAAACTGTTTTGGCTAAAAACCCATCTCCTTGCTCTTCCTCACAGTTTACCTACTCCAAACACAAAGAATGTTAAGCCCTACCAATCCGCCTACATCACCACTTTTTAAGGAAGCTCGGGAACCAGCTAAGGGACCGTAGCGTCCCCTAAAGGCATAACTGACAGGTTCTTTTTCTATCTGACCATCCGAGTCATCCCGTACTCCAAAAAAGACAAAAGACAAGCTACAAGAGCGAAGGGTCAATGGTTTTGAGCTCGACCAAGGTACGAGGAAGGGAAGAGGCGAAGATAGCAGACTTGCCTCGAGACAGGAACATAGCATAGGGACATTGCTCCGGACTAGTTAAGTAGTTGAGCCCGACTCCTCCGCTTGGCGAGCTCCTCTTTGCTCCTAGTATACTACTAGACATATTGTCTACTCTGCTTTTATGGAAGAGCTAAGTCCAAGAAGGGCTCTCCAAAGTAAATTGTCAAGCTTTCGAACTCGCCTTGAAGTTGATGAATGATTGCAAGGTTAGCAACAAAGAGGCTCGCTTATGATCTGCTGAAAGAGTACATCCGGGTTTTTTTGATTAATCCCTCACCATTCATGAAGCAGATTGTCGAAATCCTGCTTGCAGAAAGCAAAATGGACGTGAAAGGGCTTGCTTGAACAAGGCTTTCAGTTATTTTTTTGAGTACCGACCAAGCCCGAAAGACGGAAAGGAACACAGGGGTCAGCTTGCCACCCGAAGCAGCAGAAAGATTCTCTCTGCGGTCGTGAAAGGAGAGAAAGTCATTCATTCCTCAAAAGTCATTGCGCTCAATTACATCAACCCTCGTAAGTAGCAGGGTCCCACCAGTTCACTTCCTTGAATTCTTAGTCGAGTAAGCCTACCAATAGCGGGAGAAATGTCCAGTTCAACCGAAACTACTGCTATATAAAGGGCAGGTCCAACGGCACCACACCTCCTCTTGAGAAAAGACAGGGGAAAGACTGAGCTTCCTAATACGCTTTCAAGAAAAAGAACACAGTGTTCAAACCGACGCTCCTAGGTCAAAGGCATAACTTTATTCTACTAGTCTTACATCGCTCCTAGAATTGGATCCTATCCTAGTCTAGCTTCAAAGAAGTCGTTACGCGCAGCAGCCTTCACTCATTAATATGCCTTCGGGGCAGGGAATGATGATACCGACTCCTTAGATTGGGGCTACGAGACTAGATAGCCTTTTCAAGTCAATGGTGTAACCCCTTATACATTGCAAGGAAATGGCTCTTTAAGGGCTTATTCGACTATCAATCTATCATACATAGTCCTAACTCTAGCGGGAGGAAGAAGGGCGTGGTGTGGAAAGGGTCGATGGTTTTGAGTCGAGAAAAAAAGTAGGAATGCTTTGAAAGTGTGTTTGAGTTTTGGGAAGACATCGCCTATACTAAAAGGCTTCACAGATGCAGATATGGAAGGTGATCATGACCGGATAAAGTATACATCCGTATATCTAATAACTTTTCATGGAGACAATCTAAGTTGCAGGAGATGTTCTGGTTCTTCCTCAAAGAGTTGGGTTTGAAGCAAAAGCAGTCAAAAGTATTAGAGAGGTATGGTATACAGCAAAGCCAGTATGTCACCTCTATAGAAGGGAGACAGGAATCGAAAGCACAGACTGACTGCCGAGAAGAGACCAACAGACTAATGGATTACGGGACAAGGGGACAGACCTAATCTAATAGAAGGAATTCAGAATTAGTGGGGGTAGCTGCTAGGATAGATGCATAGAATCCGGATGCCATTGGAGGAAGAGCTTCTATTGAATTTCTTGGAGTAAGGGCTTTCTTTTTTGGTCCATTTAGATGATAGTTTAGTTACCCTGGGGTTCAGCCCATGATACTTGTATGTGTCGATTTAGTTTCCAGAGAATCTGGAAACTCAATTGCACTCTGTAGTTGCTTCTATTGAAGAAGCACATTAGTCTCTTAAGAAATTCCTACTTCAATAGAGAAAAGCGCTTTTCTTAGGCACGCCAGCGCCTTCGTCTTGATGAAAAAAAGTTTCTATATCCCAAAGCCTCTGCTACTGTCTCAAATGGATGAAATAGCGAAACTGGATTCCATCTTGAATCGTCGGGGGTCACTTCTCTTGTTACAGAATGAATGGTCAGTCGACTACCTGGCTACTCGACCAGAATCAGTTCAATGCATTAGCACTTCGCTTGCCCAGTTGCGTCGAGGAAAACAAGACTACTTCCTCTCTTACAAGAGCACTAGTCACTACTAAGAAAAGAGGAGAGAGATAGAGAGAGCCTGCTTTATTGGAACTTCCTACGTGATAAGGCTAGAGAAATCAATCTGTGATAAGGCATCCCCCCAGACCCCAATGGCTATACCTCTTTTTTTAGCTTTTATTCGCCACTGAAAGTGAAATCTCTTAAGAGAATAACTGCACTTGTACACTGGATTTTGGCCTTGGGGTTAAGGCTCATACGCTCAGTAAAAAAAGGGGGGAGCTGGACACTTGTTGTATTAGTGGAATGACCCAACTAGACCTAATCAGCCCGAACCGTTTTGCGGGTCTAGAGGACCCTGAACAAGAAGAGGGAAAGATGCCAGATCTGGACACGGCTGAACCGGAAGAGATTGCTCTTGCTCAGGAGGGGTCAAAAAGCCGAGAAGAGTGTAGTCAAGGGTCGATGTAATTGAGACGAGGAGAGCACTACTTATTTTATTAGGAAAAACGGAATTCCCCGATCTTTGCCCAAGCCTACCCTCTCTACCTCCTAGTTTTTAGAAGCATAGTGCTTTCTCCTACTTCTCTGGCGTCTTAGCCTATTTGATAAATGATTCTTCCGGGCAGCAGAACAGGGGAGTGGATCATACCGCCAATTAGTCGATCAATCGGGGATTCGGTGGTGAGTCTCCTAAGAATGGAAGAGAAGGTTATAACTTTTGTAGAGGCCTTAGAAGAAATTAGACCAGCTGCAGCAGAAGTGGAAGGATGAGGAGTGAGTCCCCGGACGTACCCAACACCTTCGACACGAGGTCAGGACCCCGATTTCATGATGAACCCTAGATCGAATCAAAGCCTTTCATGAAAAAAAAGAAAGCTGAAAAAGGTCAAAACCATCGACCCTTTTTCTTTCATTAATATAATAATAAAAAGGTCTGCTCCAGCCCCGGCCGATCGCTACAGTTCCTATGACCATCAACTGGATCTTTCACTGCATCAGTTTTGCCTTCAACTTGCTTGAATGGACAGTTATCATCCTTAAGGCCATATTTGCCTTTTCCACAATTCAAAGAGATCATATGAAGGCTCTCATACTCCATTTTCCACACAGTTAGCGGCTCACTCTTTCGAGATAGACTGATATATAGAAAGGCCTTCTATCTACGTCAAGAGTGCGTCCTGTCTTCGCCCTTCCATTCAAGTTTGAATAGATAAGCAAGTGAATGCTGAAAGCAATTCATTCTTTTGCTAGCGAATCAAAGCGTCAATTACATCGACCCTCAACCATAGTCAAATATCAAGGTACAATGCGCTAGGACGCATAGGAGTAGTTTTCGTAAGCTTTGCTCTTTCTTCGTTTGTCGAGAGTCATGTGTGAAAACAACGATCTTCAGTTATCGTATCAATCTTGCTTTGCTGCTCTATCTTTCTTCAGGGAAGTCTGTCTTAATTCAACAGTACGTTACCTTGATCGAATAAGCCGCTGAGTCGGGAGAACGCTAGCCTTCTTACTGTTTTGCGCTTCAAGTGCTTGATTGGCTTCGAGGTCAAAACCATCGACCCTAGTGCCTACGGACAGCTCTTCGACGCTTTGCGGGTCGGTTAAGTTGATCGTTGTCAGATCCATTATCAAGCGCTTGATACAAAGTTTCGACCAGAGCAAACCACGACTTCGTAGGGAAGGCTTACTTCCAACCTTCTTTTTAGACCGCGAGTGACAATTCACCCTCACCCAAGATAAATCTCTCCCCTTGGATGCAATTGTCTTGAGTGGCTAGCTCTACTGATTGAAGTGCTGGTGGCTTGTTGGCTTTCATCTGCCCATTCGCGGCTATCAAGCTGAAAACTTTGGAGGCAACCAGACGGCCGAAAGAGAGTTCTTGGTTGAGTTGATTCTTCGATTCTTTGTTCGTGAATAAGCGACCCAAAGAAAACCTGAACCTAAAATGAGAGAAAGCGCCTGTCTCAACCCAGAAATCTCAACCTACACAAGGCCAAGTTCATTCGTCTTGGGTTGGATGCTAACTAGGACTTCTGTCTCCTCCTTACCGTAATGCGAATCTCGTATCTTAAGGAGAAACCGATGGAACATAGTAGTGAATTTCTCTCTCCCGATCCGGTTTCGGTTAAGTAAACTGTCTATCCATCAGGTTAGGTTTCGACCTAAGCATTACAGGGCTTCCTCGTAGGGTAAGCAAACCGCAGCATTTATTTCTTCTTTTCATTCTCAAAACAATCTCCAGAAAGACTGAACACCAACCAAATAGGAAGCTTAATCCAATTCTCATTCTACACGGGCTCGAGAGCTTCAATCAGACGCCGGTCGCAGGAGCAAAGCAATAAAAGGGCGGGAAAAGCATCAGAGGCAGACTGGGTGCGTGCCTGAGTATGTTAGGCAGTTTCAGTCATTGATGTTGGAGATAGGGAACATGGCAGAAGAAGACAAAGGTCTTTAGGTTTGAGACGGGTCTCCAGGAGTGGGCACGGAAAGAGCTGCAAAAACGAAATCTCCAGCTCAATTCCATCGACCCTTGGTCGAGCGTCTTCAAACCTTAGCAATTCGAATAGCAGAAGGCTTGATGGACTATGGAGAAAGTTCGTCAACCACCAAATATGATTGATAAAACTTCTAAGGAAACCCTTGGTCCTATGGAAAAGATAAGTAGGGGCCGGTGTCTGGTAAAAAAATTCGTAATATCAGTATAGGTCTAGTAGGTGTACAAGGAAGGAAGCGAGGGTCGATGTAATTGACGTTCAGCGTCGACAAGGTAAGTAGTAGATCTTTCTTTTCGAATGATATGGTATACAGTCAAAGCGGAAGTCTCAGCATCAACAGAAGAAAAATATTTCTGAATGGAAGTTAGGGCCTACCCTCGCTTAGCCTTAGCTGCGCCGGCAAGCAAGCCGTTGATTCTCTTATAATGAATAAGGAAGGAAAGCAACTCTTCTTATCAGCCCGTGCCTCTCACCCGAGAGTCACTTTGCTCTCCTGAAGAGAGAAAGAAGAAAGAATTCTTCTAAATTAAAGAAGACCTCACCCCACACCTCCTCTCTGTATTCGATTTGACAGGTTCCCTCAACTATCGATTGAGAAATATCATATAGTGATGTTCGAGATCACTGCTGCATTGGATTGATTACAAGTAGGCTAGATTCTGGGAACCAATAACTCCCCAATGTTCTTCCTTACTCCCTCTAAAGATCGAGGCTAGGATGATTCCTAAGTTAGGGGTTTCGGTCCATATGGAAGCGATCGGCTCAACCCTTAGGGTTCTAGTACAGAATCATGGGCCTAGGAGGAAAGGTATGATCGACTGAGAGGTTCGGAGACGCTCTACCGTAAGGGGGAGGATCAATTGAGCTCGATTTCACAGGAAGGAAAGATGAAAGAGAAAGACAAGACCCAAAAAGAGTAAAGAAAGATTCACCAACACTAAGAGACCAGAACGACACCACACAGACTCTTTAGCTCTCGATACAGACAATTAGGGTAGTTATTAACTTGCTCTTATATTGAGCTCCCCATTAATCATCTATAGGGCACTTCTTTCGTCATTAGTGACTAGGTCGCTTTTCTATTCCTTTCTTATCGATCGGGCTTCCTTCCTCTCCCCTTGGTCGAGCTCAAAACCATCGACCCTTTCTCTTTCATTAGAGAAAAAAGACTTTACCTATCTTATTATGGATTTCCCCAGAGAAAGAAGGAAGACTGATTCTCGCATATCCGGAAGCGCATCTCGTCAAGTAAGTTCAGTGATCCGAGGGTAGGCTACTACAAAGGATTTCATTGTAGTTACGAATGATGGATTGACCGAACCCGGAAATTGGATTTTATAGGAAAAACCTTATAAATCGTATGGAAGACTATTTGAGAAGGTCGTGAAGAAGGGTGGGTGATTTTTCTACGTGTAGGCTGCACAACTATCCTTTTGAAGCGGATAGTTCACAGTGCTTATTCTATAGATACTGATAAAGACAACTCATGTTTCCATTCTATTTTCATTACGAAGATGTATCACGTCAGGATCTGTTGCTCAAACCGAATCACGCCAACGTTATGGAAGTTCCTGGATCGTGTAAAATAAGAGTAGTACCAAAGGCAGCACCTTCTATCAAAAATGGAAAATTGGCTATGGAGATTCCGCGCGATCAGAAATTAATACAGACACAAAGAGCTTCGACAGGAAAGTCGTTTCGATCCAATCCATTCTTGGGGTCAAATAAAGACAAAAAAGGATATGTAAGTTACCTAGCACGACAAAGCACTCTCCGAGGGCATGGAATGTCTAATTTTTTGGTCAGAATCTCCACAGTAATGTCTCTGTTAGATTCTCCGGTCGAAATAAGGGAAAACTCTATTCAATTCTCAATGGAAACGGAGTTTTGCGAATTCTCCCCGGAACTGGAAGATCATTTCGAGATCTTCGAACATATTCGAGGGTTCAATGTAACTATTGTCACTTCGGCCAACACACAAGATGAGACTTTACCACCGTGGAGCGGCTTTTTGCAAAAAGATGAGGGGGAAACTCAGTAAGATGTCGGAGAAGCGAAATATACGAGATGACAAACGTAGATTGCTCACGGCTAAATATGAATTGAGACGAAAGCTTTATAAAGCCTTTTGTAAATTAATATTTACCTAGTGATATCCGGGACAAACATCGTTAGTTGTTGTCCAAGTTGCCAAGAAAGAGTTCTTTTGCACGAGTAAGAAACCTATGTATTTCCACGGGTCGCCCTCGTTCCGTATATGAGTTCTTTCGAATTTCTCGTATCGTTTTTCGTGGATTAGCATCTCTCCTTCCTCTCCCCTTGGTCGAGCTCAAAACCATCGACCGGGCATAAAGAAATCGTCTTGGTAGCAACCACCAAACCAATAGAACAGGGGTTAGCTCCGCAGCTGGTCTACAAGGAAGGTAAGTAGGTCCATTACCGGCCGGCTCCAGACCGAAAAGACCTAACGGAGTAATCCCTTATCTCGGATCGGAGATGCTAACGGGGCGGGAATCGAAGTGGGGGACCTCTCTACCGCCTGTGTCTATCTCCTGTCAAGTATGCTCCCCAGACATAGACTAGGTACAGGGTAGTACTCTTGGAAAGATAGAATATCACCGCGTGAACATAACATTAAGTTACGAATCTAACTCCCGAGGGATTGACCCCTATACTAAATATAGTAAGGCGGAGAATTTTTGTTCATTGGAGCGCCGGGGTGTTCCCATCATTGAAGTCAAAGTGTGGGACTGATCCTTTCCGAATGAGAAAGAAAAAAGTGTAAGGTTTCGTTGGAAAAACCAACGCAAATATCATATTGACTTTCTCTCGCTCTACTTCTAAAGATAGATAGAAAAGGTTGGAGAGAGTGACTTTCTGAAATTCTCTCCTTTCCAAAGCTGCGCAAGGCGGCCCCCCCAGAACAAAGCCCCACCCCTCTTTTCCCCCCTTTAATGAAAGACCCTCGCCTCGCTTCCTATTCATTTGTGGGTCTGGACCCGAGGTCTTTTTTTTTTTCAAGAGGTGATTTCGAGAATCAACCAACCGACAAATCCGTAGCCCGCTCAAAACCCCTCTCGCCCAAACGAAATGGGATGAATCAAATCAATAAGCTTTTTGATTTATTCAAGGCGCAGCGAAGCCAAATTCAATCAAGGCAAGGGGGCCTCCTTTTCCTGACGCTGAGTCATCCTATTCAAATTTAGCTATGCTAATCGAACAGGAAAAGTTTTCAGATGATATGGACCCCCACTTAGGGGTCGCACCCTGTCCCGCTTGGTGGACGAAATCTTCTCTCCTTTTAGACTCAATTCCATCTCAAAACCATCGAGCCTTGGTCGAGCTCAAAACCATCGACCCTTTGCCCTCTTTCACCGAGGAGGAAAGAAGAATCTTCCAAGCGGACAGAGACCCATTAGATTCATTCCTAAGCTTGCTTTGTTGCAGCAAGATGATCAGTCCGAGAGTGCTGGAGAGAAGAGAAAGGGTCGATGGTTTTGAGCTCTGATTCGGTCACTGAGCAGTCGGACGACTCTTCAGTAACCCAGGATGACCCGACCCCTTCGACGCTTCTTTCGCTGTATACCCCTTCGGAGGTGGAAGAAAAGGTACTTTCAATTTATATATATAGTAGGGCCCCAGAACGCTAAAAGGTGGGGGAACAAGAGTTGTAACAATATAATAATAGGGAAATAAAGAAATGACTATAAGGAACCAACGATTATCTCTTCTTAAACAACCTATATCCTCCACACTTAATCAACATTTGATAGATTATCCAACCCCGAGCAATCTTAGTTATTGGTGGGGGTTCGGTTCGTTAGCTGGTCTTTGTTTAGTCATTCAGATAGTGACTGGCGTTTTTTTAGCTATGCATTACACACCTCATGTGGATCTAGCTTTCAACAGCGTAGAACACATTATGAGAGATGTTGAAGGGGGCTGGTTGCTCCGTTATATGCATGCTAATGGGGCAAGTATGTTTCTCATTGTGGTTCACCTTCATATTTTTCGTGGTCTATATCATGCGAGTTATAGCAGTCCTAGGGAATTTGTTTGGTGTCTCGGAGTTGTAATCTTCCTATTAATGATTGTGACAGCTTTTATAGGATATGTACTCCCTTGGGGTCAGATGAGCTTTTGGGGAGCTACAGTAATTACAAGCTTAGCTAGCGCCATACCTGTAGTAGGAGATACCATAGTGACTTGGCTTTGGGGGGGTTTCTCCGTGGACAATGCCACCTTAAATCGTTTTTTTAGTCTTCATTATTTACTCCCTTTTATTTTAGTAGGCGCTAGTATTCTTCATCTGGCCGCATTGCATCAATATGGATCAAATAATCCATTGGGTGTACATTCAGAGATGGATAAAATAGCTTCTTACCCTTATTTTTATGTAAAGGATCTAGTAGGTTGGGTAGCTTTTGCTATCTTTTTTTCCATTTGGATTTTTTATGCTCCTAATGTTTTGGGGCATCCCGACAATTATATACCTGCTAATCCGATGCCCACCCCGCCTCATATTGTGCCGGAATGGTATTTCCTACCGATCTATGCCATTCTTCGTAGTATACCTGACAAATCGGGAGGTGTAGCTGCAATAGCACCAGTTTTTATATGTCTGTTGGCTTTACCTTTTTTTAAAAGTATGTATGTACGTAGTTCAAGTTTTCGCCCGATTCACCAAGGAATATTTTGGTTGCTTTTGGCGGATTGCTTACTACTAGGTTGGATCGGATGTCAACCTGTGGAGGCACCATTTGTTACTATTGGACAAATTTCTCCTTTTGTTTTCTTCTTGTTCTTTGCCATAACGCCCATTCTGGGACGAGTTGGAATAGGAATTCCTAATTCTTACACGGATGAGACTGATAACACCTGATCAGTGAAAAATTCTGACACCAATCCATCTACGAGTGAGTATTACACCAATCATTTACAAGCGGGCTCTTTTTTTCCGTCGTTGCGCTCATTCCGAATTTCTTGTGTGATTTCGTGATTATCATCAGTGGAGCTAGTTCTGCTTCATTGTGCTTTCCTTTTTGGGGTCTTATTATTCTTAATGGATGGACTCTCGCGACGGTACAACAATCTTCACTCTTCTATTAGCGCACACTATATTCACTATTGGGCTTTCATTTGAGGGCAAAGGTCATTGTGCCTTCACGCATTACTAACGGCAGGGACTATTCAAAGAGGCAAGCCCGGACCCGAGGGAAACCCGAGTAACTTACGTATGCAAGTTTCCGGGGAATCAGGTCTGACGTAGTTAATAAGGGAACCACTTTGGTCTTAGGTTTGACAACTAGCCCTAGCCCTATTGGCATTCCATTGAAAACAGCTTGATAAAGAACAAGATAACGGACCTAATCGAAGCCGGAGAGATCCCCCTGTCTGATCAGCCGAACGTACAGAAAAATCCACTGCCAAATCCGAAAGTGACAACCCAGCTTCCGGTACCGGTATCCCTCACCAGGTCCGGGTTATATATTATAGGCGAAAGTAGCTAAAAGATATCGATTTTATCAGGAGCGCCATACTTGCATGCACAAAAAAGAACTGTTATCTTTGGTCATATTCTTATGTGGAACTTCTGTCGTCCCGTTCATTGTGGTTCCTCGGCCCAGCTAGCCATTTCCTTGCTCGAACTGTACACATTCAAAGAGGGGGCAAGCTAAACAAGGCCTACTTCTCAACCGGTTCACCAGAAGGGCTGCTGCTTATGGGAGCAAGGTCACTAAGGTGACTAATCCATCATAAAAAAAGTCAAAGGCAGGAAAAGACTACAATGCCACAAGCCATGTACAAGAGAGAAAAGAATTTGACCAGTGCCGTCAAGATGAGTACAAGCACCTCTGGGCAACGAGCTCAAAACCATCGACCCTTGACTTGAGCATTGTAAAAGTGCTTAAGGCTCCTTCGGGCCATGGCCACAACTTATCCTATAAGGCAAGACTTGGAAGCAAGCTACCAGCGCCTATCGGCGAGAACTGGGCTTGTTTAGTAGTGCCCGCCCGTTCTGTCTCGACCGCCTGCTGACCCATGAATTCTTCAGACCGGGCCGACAGGCCGGGCGTACGGGGACCGTCGAAGAAGTGCCTCAACGCGCCGCAGCCACTACTTTGACTCCTTTTATGCAATTATGAACTCCACTTAACTTTCTCAATTCCAACGCAACTTATCCTTTTGGAGCTGACGTAACAAACTACGCGAGCCTCCCAACGAAGCCAACATAAATCCGATCCGAATAAAAAAAATAAAAGGCAGTTTCATTATGGTGGTATACCAGCCGCCTGTTCTGGAACTTCCAGTTCCAATCGAAGCATATAGATCCGTAAATAGATTTGTATGTATAGCCACTTCAGTCGTGCTCGTCCTTTCTCGAAAGTATCTTTTTTCTGGGAACATGGTCAACCAGAAATTATTATGTTCGTGATTCTTCATCAACCGATGCAGAAAATGCTCCAGTTTTCCATTCTCATATGAGGCCGGAAAGTGGATTGGCAACAGGTCGGCACGAAATGATTCATCATGCTCAAACATGAGCCGATCGTTCGTTAGGGACGGTTTATAGATCATCAAATTCCCACAAATGGAATGAAAAGTGGGTCCATGTAAATGATCGAGACTTCGCAAACAACAACGCTCCTTCCCCATATGGAGTTCGGAAGCCAAAGGCAATCGTTGAGTGAACTGTATCTTCTTTGCGTTAGTTGACCTAAGCCGCACCCTGACTGCTGGGGTGGGGCTCGGCCTCCGAACCGTACGTGAGACGAGTTTCTGCCTCATACAGCTCAGGCCGAAGACCGGGGGAAGTTTAGGAGAGATGGGGAAACCTAGCAGCTGCCGGTCGAGGCGGGAATAAGCTTGCTTCTTCACATTATCCCCCCCACAAAAAACGACCCTGTAGCGCTAGCGCTTCGCGTTCTTTCTATTCGATTACGGGATAGGCGGCTAATACTAATTGAATAAGTGAAGTAGTCGTCGTCTGACCAATCGGCTCGGACACCAGACCGCCCGTGCCCGCCCATTTTGTCTCGACCTAAATGGAATGGCTCTCTTAGTTACGCTGCGCCCCGACCCGAGTCCCCACGTCCGCTTTTTTCCGCCCGCAACCCAGCAAAGCCAACACAATATTAGGGCCCTCCCCTTCATTCTATGCTGACCCCGGCCCGGGCTGGCTTTTTGGGAAGCCCGTTCCCACCGCGCTCACGGCCCGGCTGGCCTGACAGCGGTAGTGGGAATTCTCCCGTTCCCTGGTCAAAGACTTGGTTGGATGCGGGATCTACTCCACGAGGAGCGGTACGGACGTAGATGATATCATCACGACCCCTCTTTTCGTACCGCTAGGGATGCTTAACGCCACTTCGCCAACTGGCGTTACCTGCGCTTTCGTGTCTCTCAGTGTGGTCAGCACTGGGTGTTTCCGAGCAGCGAAGCTTACACCCATTCGCATTAGTTCATCCAAAGTTCCTTACCCTTATGCACGAATTGTTGAATAAGCCATCTTCCTATCAAGGTTAAGGAGTCAACTGAGCATCTCAGCGGCGGGATTGAATACCCGGATCGAATCAGAGTTCACGCCGCCCGCCCTGAACAAATAGGAGGCGTGGGCCACAGGTCGCACATAAGCCGCCGGATCGCACGACAGAAGAACACCCAACATAAAGATGCACACTCCTCCATGTGAAATATTCATCTTGATTAAAGCTTTTTGGTAGTAGTCGTGACCAACAGCCATCAGCTGTCGGCTCGTTGGTAAGGTGAGAGCTTCAAGCCCGATTTCTGATGGCGCACCCCCCACACAAGCACCGCCTGACGAAGGAGGGACGGAGAAAGCTACAGGCTCAAAACCTTCGACCCTTCTTTCTAAATGGGGGTGCCCGGGACACCTCATCTTGTCATTTCGTCGTTGCTCATTCCCGTTAGGCCAAAGTCTTTGGCCTTTCCTTCTCCGCGCCCGCTCACGCTTCGCTGACCTATTGCGTGGTAAAAAGAAGAAAGTACGAAAGAATAGTAAACAGAGCACACCGCAGAAAGATTCTAAATATGAGAAGTCAGCCTTGGATTCGAGAAGAAGGAAATGAAGAACGGGAAGGAAACGAAATAAGGCGTTTCTAACTTTAGTTTCGGATGAGCTTCTCCCAATTATGTCTGGTAATAGAATAGGGCGGCTTGCTCTGACCAAGACTCCACTTTTTGCTCCGTCCGTGGAGCGTATGAATTTCCTTGAATGTAGATAGACCAAAAGAGGGAATGAAGGGATAGGAATAGGAATTATAGTACCATTGGAAAAAGGGGCACCTGTGGGAACATCTCTACTGACGAACCATTTCAATAGTACGGGTGCTGCCGTGCCACGAGGCACGACCATGGAAGTAATTAAAAAGAAAAAGTTATGTAGTTGGACCATCTCTTCTATCCGTTCTAGTTTTGCTTCTCTAGAGAAGATGAGAGGCTAAAAATCAAAGTGTTCGCAACACATACCGAAAGGATACTAATTAAGCCGACCATTAATGACTAGTTCGAACACCAGGAGTGGTCTGATCAAATAAGGGATCAGACCGCTCTTAGAAAGATAAAACAAAAGCAATCATGAAACTGGCATACCTTTCATCTACCCGATCTTTCTTATCTTATGAAATTTTTAGTTAAGATCACCTTTCATACCTAAAAGTAGCCTTTCTCTTTATATACGATAGCACCAATGATAGAAGGAGATAATGTGATCCTTCTTCTTCAATTCATCTGCAGAGAGGGCATTCGCTTCCTATTCCTTATTAATTAGATGAGATGTCACTTCTAAGCCTTTCCCTTCCCCATTAGAAGTTCTTTCCTTCCCTTACCCTCACATGCATTAGGTGCCTAGCCTTGCTAGCTACTTCTCTAAGACCGGGGATTTGTCCAAATCTTCTTCCTAATAAGGATTTTTTGCAACCTATTATGTGAAGACCTCGTAGGCGAATGCCAGATTGCAGCTATCTTCCTCAAACGGAGGGGGAGCTCAGAGGAAAAAGGGAGCAACTTAACCCACCCAGTCCTGCCTTTAGAAAGGAATGCAGGAAAGATCGGATACTGTGGCAGTTTAGATAGTTGAATAGGATGCCGTCCCCCAAGAGGCTGGTGCCACGGAGTCTGCCATCGCTTCAGCGGATACTACTACTTAATAAGATGCTGTTGCCCAACCTCCTTAGCCGAATCAGTCTCTGTTGCTTAATCGATTTTTGTTGCTCAGCCGTCTACCGCAGAGGAGACCCTTTCAACAAGGCTACGAGTTCTGTCATACTTGACTTTAGAAAGGATCTACTACCTCTATTTAATATTTCACCGAACCCTACTTCACTCAATCAATCTCCTACCACCCCCCCCTTTAATGAAGAGAGACTTCTTTGGGTTGGGTTAGGCCAACAAAGAAAGACATGGGACTTTTTGGGCATTGAAAACAACTAAGTAACTTTCAAATCTTCCATTTCTCCGGGAAAACTTCGTTAGACTTGGTTAGATGAACAGATCACTCCTAAAAGTAGCCGTTCTCTTATATACGATACCAACAGACTCTATGTAACTTTCACTTCTGAAGCTTTCGAAAAAAGTATGTTATGTATGCGTTCCTTCCTTCCTCTCCCGTTGGTCGAGCGTCTTCAAACCTCTTCCGGAGGCTGAATCTTATAGTTCTCCTCTTATGCTTACGTTTGTCAACCGTTACCTCGACTTGGTGAATTGCATCTGTATTCGTTCTAATTCCGGCTTAATCTTCTGCCGGTGGTAGGCTTTTGAGCTAGTGAAGTTAGCCTTTCAGGCTAGGGAAACTGAACTCACTTTTGAATGTGCAAGGCATGAGAATGAGTCCTTCAGATTCAATTGAGACAAGAGCGTATTCTTTCCCTTCAAAGAGGGCATTCTCGGCATCAAGACTAGTTGCCTTTCTTCGGCTCTATTCTTCCACTCTTCCTAAGACCAGTAATTCCTTTAGGGGAAACCCGGGAATTTGTCTGAAATCGTAGGCTAGGGGCTACCTAAACCTTTCCTTCCCGCATCTATGAATTAGTCTCGTCCTCTTTTAATGAGATATCTCTATCTGTCTCGCCTTATCCTGCGCCTATTGGACAAGGCAAGGAAAGCCTAACCCTTTAAGGCAGTTAGTTCAGTTCCGAGCCTTAATGGAAATCCGAGAACAAGAGCTGGGGCTTAGGATTAGGGCTCGGGGAAGAGAGTTCATAAGTTAAGTAGAGCTGCTGTTCCAGGGATAGCAGAAATAGGCAAAAAGAAGAACTTCTTGCTTTGAAGCTATTCATGTTGGAGCGAGGGGTCAGACTCTAGTCTAGAATCAAGCGGAGCGAATACATTAGATCTGGTAGTGATGCTGTGACTGCGGGCTTACTAAAATGGAGCCTTTGCCATGTAAAAACCTTTCTCGGTGACAGATGTTATTGATAAGAAAGGCGTCAAGAGCACTAAAAAAAACGTATAGAGAGCTTGCTGGACAATTTTGACTGAAACCATGTTGATCTGGTCATCCGGCTCGACCCCTTCGGGGGACTTAGAATCGTTAGTGTACCATTTCAGCCTGGGTATGTAATGCATACGTTCTGTATGTTCAAGGCTTTGGGTCGGCATGGGAATCCGCTATCGAATGGGTTTCACTCATAGCTCTAGGAGAAATGCCCGAACGAATGAAGACTCAAAGCAAAGGGTCGATGGTTTTGACTGAGAATTGAACTCTTCGCTCACCTCACTTAGCAGTAGACTGAATGTAGATTGTCTCTAGTCGGTATGCCGATATGCGTAGTCCCTCGGTTTGGATAACCCAGGCTAAGCGAACTAAGGCACTCATGGCCTTTCATAATCACTGCAAGTATTCTATGCGCATGTACTATACTTTCTATGGTCATATATGATATTACTGAAAGCTCCTTCATATGAGTGAGAGAGAGGGCTCCACTTGAGAGCATCCCCCTCGAAGGGTACTATAGGAGTTCTTAAAGATGTGCCTTCTTCTTCCTGAGGAGCGGTAGGTAACTTAGCCCCCGGCGCTTGAGGGTCGATGGTTTTGAGTAAAAGAAGGATTGAAGACCTGGAGTGAGTGAACCGGTGCACGAACGAGCCCTTCACCCCCTATAATCCATCATAGTTTCTGTGATCATAATACGATATTATTGATTGTTGTTGAGTTAGAATGGAGAGGAAGGAAGGAAGTCTTAGGCCGAGTGTATCGATCTCCTGAATGAGGATGTCTCGGTTCCTAGCCTGGATTAGGGTGCAAGGAAAGAAAGCCAGCCATGAATGAGTTCCATCGCACTTCCTTCGGGGAATCAAATGCTTCTAGGAGTGATTCTCCCCTGAGATCATGTATGAAGTCGAAAAACTGGTCTGAGTGATTTGATCAGATTATCCCATCGGGAAAAAAGAAAGACTTGATGGCTGTAGCCGTGTCGAGTGAATATAAGAATAAGGACTTACGCCAATGGAAATTGGAAATGCTGAAGCGCGTATTGAGACTGAAGAAGTTGTAGAAGAGGGGGGTGTCGGGTATGATGTAGTTGAAGATCAACCAGCTTTCTCTTAGAAATTGATTGATATCGAGACAAAAGCGAATCTATGAAAAGAAAAATCGTAGGATTGAGCTCATGCACGCCACGCTAATTTGAATTGATTATGGTTAAACTGCCATGTCTTCTTCTGTGGTTGACGGAAGGATAGCTACATCATTAGTCACATACCGAAGGGGAGGGTAATCCCAGGTTTTTATCCCTGCTGCCATTTTATGGGCTGTCCGGCTTGACCCTAAAAGAAGTTTTACGGCATCTTCCTCAAAGAGTCAGAGGGGGGTACTTTACTTGCTAGAAATGTTGAAAAATCTGTCAATACCGAGCAAGGAAACGAGGCTTAGGTCGGTAGGGCGTGGTTGGTTACCATCCTATCTTTCGGTTAAGAATAGAAGTCATCCTTTCCTTCCCTTACTGCGCACCAAGCCAATCTAGATTAAAGAAAGAAACGACAAGCAACTACTACGCAAACGGGGCTTAGTCAAGTGACTCCACTACATGAAACTACAGTTCGGGATTCGCTTACTCCGAGAAGCGGCGAGTTGGAACAGTACTACGACAAGCAATACGAGAATAAGGCCGTAGTGCGCTAGTTGAATCTATCCATTAAGGCTTGGTCTTAAGTTTACATGGATGCATCGGTTAAGGCTAATCGGTGTAATCTCTCGCGAGTAGCTTCATTCATTCCGTCTAGTGCATATTTAGATGAACATCTGTTTGAAGGGCTAAGAACCGGTGGCTAAGAACCGTTATGAACTATGGATCGAAGGCAGCAGCACCCGCTTCGCTTAGGCTTAGTGTGGTAGGGAGGAACATCCCTGTTAGTGTCAACCCGCTTAGTGTCAAATGCTGCGGGTAACAAAATGGTACGGAGGAATTCTTTCGCAAGGGAGTCTTTCCCGTTAGGGGATAAATCGTGATATGAGTAACGCACTCTATGTTGATTTACGACACTATGAAATAGTAGAATAGGAATTTCAACTGAGAAAGTAGTACACTACTTTAAGTGGTCACCGGTAGCTAAGAACCTAGTATCAAACAAGAAGGAGGGCTGCTAAGCAGCACCAGTCAACCTGTATGTGGGAATCGAATTGCAAGGGAGAAATCTGGAGGAGAGTGGGGATGCGGGCTTCTTTCGCTTTACTAATTAGCTTAATTAGGAGAGAGATTTTTGGTGCTGAACCAGATAAAGCTATCTCCGTTGGTTTACTTACAGCGGTCTCAAAAGTGGCAATTCCAGCCTTAGTCAGTAAGGGAGGTATGGAATACAAATATGAATAAGAGAATCTTAGTAGACCCCAAAGCAAGGGACCTCCCTACTACCCTGAACAACTGATCCGCTGGGGATAGTCATTTATAATCTGACTCAGATAGCAGCACTCCGGATAATGGAAGACTCCCAAGAGTTCCTATCTCTTTAAGTTTAAGAAGTGCTCTTATCTAGGATCATAGCGTTATCCATCTTTATTTATCTCTGCAATCTCTCTTTCCCTCTCTGCCAATAGAGAAAGGATCTTAGCTCAAAACCATCGACCCTCTTTCGTCAAGAACATTAAAAGCAGTAAAGCAGCCCATCCAGTAGGCACTAAGAAGAGCGGCTACTTAAGAGTTGATTCGATAGCAGTAGCAGCGGAGAAGATCCCAACAACGGCTATTTGAACACCGGTTACTGTACCAGCGGTTGCTGATTCAATTGAGAACATCACAGGTGATACGACAAGACCGCTTATTCACTTACCAACAACAGCGGATTCAATAGCCAAGGAAAGGAGTCCAATTGAAGCGAGTGAGTCAAGGGTCGATGGTTTTGACCTCTTCGTCTGAGGGAACATGGTAGCCCAGATATAGCTAAGACTTGAGATCCAATTCTATCTCTCTGGGTGCTCTTACAATCTAAGACATTTTTTTTCATTCCCCCGGGCCAGTCGATATCTTTTCATTCGGACCAGGGGATGGAAAGATAACCATAACAAAAGCAGAAAAGAACGTTATTGATACCAGAAAGAGCGTAGTCCCGGTTAGTAGAACCTGAAGGCGGATATTGCAGACATATGTTTTTATAAGAAGGAGGCGCTCATACCGAGCTAACCTAAGAACTAAACCGAGGAAAAAAAAGATTACCAATAACTAAAGATCGGGGGAGCTAACCTCTCTTTATCGTTCCAGATAATTTGTTACATCGGTTAAGACTCTCAGAGAGAATATTCCGAACCTGCTAACAGACCTACTATCTAATTTATATGCTAGACTGAAGTATGCTCCTAGGTAAGCTACTGGCTCTGTATCTACCTCTGTCTGCCGGTGCTTTTTATGAGTTGCAGCAGGATCAACGACTGGATCAATGGCTTAAAGAAGTTTAGTAGGGTCGATGGTTTTGAGCTGCAAGTGGATGTAAGAAGGGATTAAGTCAGACTTTTTTAGTCTTAGGGTGGAAAGAAACTAGCAGCTCTAATTCTCTCTCATATTAGATAGAAAAACCCTCCAACTCGATCGAAGGGAGAAGAACTCTCAGGCAAAAAGAGTTAGTCCTCTTCGCCGGGTTACAGAGCGAGTCAGTTAGGTCCGAAAGACTTTCTATTAATCTGGTAAAAGCACTGGATCTCCCATTGCTGGGAAGGGAACTAAACTATTACCACCTATGGATCATACCTATTGGATTGATCTTTCGATAGAAAGTATTCGCTCGGCTGGATCAACATAAGCTTATCGTAGGACTGCACTTGGGGAGGCTTACCCCTGGAACGCAACTACAACGGCCCGGGTGATGAAACTGAACGTACTTTGGTTAGTCATTCTGCTTGTATCGACTTCCGTCTGTTCAATACCGATACCTGTCATATTCCATAGCTGTTCTTTCTTCCCTTGATCGTCACGCAAGACGCTTTTCTGGCACAAACCTAGTAGTTCTTTGTCCTGCCGATCTTGGGTGAACTGATGACACTGATGCTCCAAGACCAAGAGTTTTCACAGCCAAAGCTATTGAAGCCCTTCCTTTCCTATTAAGTAATATGAAGGAAGTCTCCCTCTGGCTATTCCCTGTATACGCTAAATTGTTTCGAGGTTTAGCCGACTGAGAAGAATAGCGGTTCTTAGTCCTTTTGTTTTGATATGAGAATAGCCCCGGTATTCTAGAAAGAGTCCACACTTAGGGCACCAGGTCTAGTTAGTAAGGAAAGTTCTCAAAGGTAAAAGTGTCAAGCTCTATCGCAAGCAAGGTTTGGATACATATTGTTGAGTAAGGTGCGACAACCACTTCCTCGATTAGAGTTTGAGTTGGTTGGTTTAGTCGAAAGCTTTTTAGAGTAAAGGGAAAGGACAAGTATCAAGTGGGAAAGCCTGTGCCCCCTCTGTCTTTAGAGTTGCTTTTCTCAAGCCCGTAGCCTGACCATATGAAACGAAGACTTTGAATCGGATACTTTTTTTTCTGCCAATAGTACGAATTAGTAAGAGCTTCAACAATTTCATTGCCTTCACTGAAGTCTTTGTCTAGAACTCACTAGAAAAGTGAGCCCGGTCTTACTAAATCGTTTTCCAACTTGGGAAGAAGTGCCCCCCGAAGCACTCCATTCATCTGGTGAAAAAGAATCTCCTATCGCTTCATCTTCCGCTGCCCTTTCATTCTCTTCAGTTCTCTTCCTTCTTCCGTGTTGAGGAATGCCGATAGAACTGTGGATACCTCAGTTTTGGTCTTCCTATACATACCTATAAGGCTGGTATGGACTTTCTTTCAATTGAAAATCATAAAGTCGTGAAAAAGAGCAATTCAAGCTTCATGTTCTCCTGCTCGGATCGGGGAATGGGTGCAGAAATGGTTGAGGCTTGCCCTAATGAAACTTCAGGAGAATAGCAAAACGAAGCCTTAGCATGTTTAGGAGTGATGTCCTTTGAATAAAGCGACATAACTTAAGGAGTTTTCTTCTTCAAATCCGAACGTATGTTGAATAGCTTTGCTAGCACCTTCTGTTGTGTAACAACTCTTTAGGGTATCATGGAGTGAATCTCTTAGAGGATTCTTCGAGAGCGATGGTGAGGCCCTTTCAGTACGGGTTTACCAGAAGTGAGAAAAGAGCGTAAACATGATATGTAAAGTTATGAAGAAATTCAAAGGCAGGTTAGATATAACCGAAAAAACATATTCTTACAAAGAAACTGGGATATGCAGCTACGAATAGAAAAAAGATGCCACAGAGCGGTAAGAAGAAGAGTGATTATTGAGGAGGAATGCGAGTTGGACAGTTAACCGTAGATTGTTAGCTGGAGCGAATACTAGCAAGCGAGTAGGACAGTTCTCTCTTCTAGCTCTTAAGGCGGATGAGAATAGAAATTCGCCATCTTCAGTGTGGATCTCCTGATGGCCGGTAGCTGCTTCGCTCTCTTCTTACCCTTTTGGCCAGTAGGGGCATTGCTGCTAAGAAGACCGAACTCACTAATCTTGCTCACCAATATAGTTCTTTTTTACGCTTAATTATCGTATAAAGGTAGCTTGGCGGGTCTTCCTCTGCTAGCGACTACCAGATCAGCTAACTTTCACATTCTTCCTTCAAACAGCTCCCTCTGTCAAACCAAGCCCTTCGTAGCTAACAGTGTATTCTGTTTCACTTGCAAAACCTATTCCTCAAAACCATCGCTCCTCTCCTTTCAGTCGAGCTGCTTCGCTCCTTCGTCTGGCTTATAAAAATTCTGCCTTATTTATCGCTTGAGCCTGGCCTTGTTCTTCATCCTGCACATCAGCAAAGAACTTGGAAGGACTCAAGGATGTTCGTGTCAGAGTTGGGATTCATTTAAGGATATCACCAGCAAGGACATCAAATCCTGACCTTGGTTCAGTTTCCACACGGCTGGCATCACCTTCAATAACATGTATCTCAAATTAGTCTAAGTCATACAAAGAGAACTCAGTTCATTCTAAGTCTCTATACGAAGATGAAAAATAGAACGATTGACTCATACCGCCTAACACTTCATCAGGAAGATTTTTAATTTACGAAGGAATTGTCTTCTCTTCTATAAGGAGGAGGGTTCTGTGCTTCGTCTGCAGCAGATGATCCTCCTACAACCTCTGTCTCCTTTCTTTTAGACGAGTCTTCTACTACCGAGTCTACTTCTGTCAAAAAATCATATTCTAAGACAATCTTTAAACAAAGAATCATTTTTTGAAATTCAAACTTTGAAGCTCAAAACCATCGACCCTTTGCTGAGCTAGACCTGATTTGAATACCGGTTTTATGACCTGGGACCTGCTTCGTAAAATTCAGCAACGGGAGCCCGAGAGGGTTAAGCAGAACCAGAAGGCGTCAGGAGCATTGGAAGTTTTCATTCCTGACAATCTCATGCTGATCCGTCGATCTTGGAAAGCCAACTGGAGGCTCAACGCCCTCTGTTGTATTCCGAGCGGTCTCCCTCTCTTTTTCTTCGGCATTTACACCCCCTATTTGACTAAGGCTGGAAAGTCTCCTCCAACATAAAAAATTTCTTCCAACCTTTATATCTCTCTGTCATGCTCTTCTTCTTCGCTTTCGCTTGAGGACTAGCAACGGCAGTAGTGGTTTTCCTTTTTCCTTTATCCAAACTCTGACCGAAGACAGATCTTAAGGGAACTCTGTCCATTTGATCTAAGTCCTGATCTTCTTCCGGATTACCCTCTTCTGGATTTTCTCCAGGTTCAGGCAATCTTTCTGGTACCAAACTGACCACCTCTAGAAAAAGATGCACCAATCCCTTTGCCCTACCTTTTAGTAGTAATCCCCAGGGATAGAGCATAAAGAGCTGGTGCTTTTTTAACCCTAGCTATAGTTGGGAAGGTTCTATAGGGTTCTTTCCTTCTTTATGCCTTCTAGAGACAAGAAAGATGTATTGGAATGGAAGGCTTTCTTCACCAAGAGATACAACCGATTCACCGACGGAGTCTCCGTTGTTGTCTCGGTCTTTCCGCTGCTATATACCTTATATAGCTAATCTAGAAGCCCTTTCGTACCTCTTCTTTCTTCTAGGCTTTCGGTAAAATGTAGCAATGTACCAACGGGATGAAGTACCAAAGCGGGAAAGGCTACGCTCCTGGCTAACATACGGATACTGAACTTCGCCGATAAAGCTAATAACATCTACCCCTCTGCAGGCCTCTTAAAGGCAGAACCAAAGAGAGTTGTGAGAGGAGAGGGTCGATGGTTTATGCTACCCGCTCCAAGCCCTTCGAACGAATAAAAGTATGTCAGCTAACTCCCTTCAGTTAAGAGAGATGCCGGTAAGTCAACCAACCCCAACCCTTAACTATTTACCGCTTCCTTCCTTTCCGGCTTAGTCTAGTCGAGTAGTAACCATTTCCTTTCTTACAGCCCTATGGTAATATCAATATTAGTCTGAAACGGGAGCAACCTCCTGGTTTTGTTGCTCAGGGGGAGAATTCCAGGCTAGTTTGTCGGATCAAGAAGTCTTTATATGGCCTAAAGCAGTCTCCTAGAGCATGGTTTAGCCGATTCAGTAATGTTGTGATGAAATTTGCTACCGCTGCTTTACACGTCCCTGGATAGGCACATACATTTAACCGGAAGGAAATAGACGGGCAGAAGATCAATGAAAAAAGACTAGCTAGCGTGAGCGGGGAGAGTCTACAACAACCAATACTTATTAAATTAATTGCCAATTGCAGCAGACTTGGACTGAGCAATTGAAGTGAAGACCTCAGGTCTAGGGGCCGCATTTGAAAGCAGCGCTAGAAAGCCTATAAGAGCTGTAAACAACTCAGCCTCATAAGGCATATATTACAGCACAGGCATCGTAAGATAAGGGAAAAAAGAAATCCTGTAACCCGAAGTGAGGCAGAGTTTCGCCCTGAGCAATGAAGCAAGGGACTGATTGTCCAAAGAAGATAGGTCAGCTGATGAAAGCACCTACGCAGCAAGAATAGCTGGAGCTCAAGCTAGTTTATATGCCCCATAGCAGCCCTAGCTCGGACTCTAGCTACTAGCTAATTTCAGAGATGAAGTAACTGCTTCGATAGAAAGAGGGGTAGGGCTTTTCGCTCCTCTCCTTTCAGTCGAGCTGCTTCGCTCCTTCTCTTCTTTGCTAACTGCGATTGCGCTTATACTCTAAAGCTCATGGGAAATGATTCTCTGGCTCTTTTCTTTTTAATATTGGGTGAAATTTCTTAGTATAGGCAAAAGTCTTCATTGGCTAGTTTGAATCCCCAAAAAAGGGGAGTTAAGTGTCCCACGGGCGTAATAACAGTCTTTTATAGGCGGCTTCCTCTTGAAAAGAAGGGGTAGCTGTTGTCGTTGAAGGATTCTCTTTTCACGAATCCGATTTGTCACTGGTGAAGAATCTTTGATAAAATGGATAGTGGCATCACCCAATAAGCATCCGACTAACTCGATTTATCTCCTTGCCTTACGACTCTACGGAAAAAAGTAATTGATTAAATTCAATCTAAGGTCCACGAACGGGTAGCTCGTCAATAAACTGAAAGATAAGCGAGTGCTTCTCGGGTGGCAATTTCGAAATAGTCTAAGCCCTCCGTGCCTGCTTTATGCTGACGAGAGAAGTCCCCTGCATCGAATATGGTATAGGCTGGGGCAATTCGACTCCTCTAAGCTCATGTAATCTCTCCTCCCGCTTTCCGAGGTGGGGGAAGACAACCTTTACCGGTGGGCCCTTGACTACTTCTTCCAAAGAACCTATTTGTCCTGCAAACGACCTATTCTATTCAAAAACCGAGAAAGATCACTCCTAAAAGCAACCTTTCTTTTATATACGACCATGGATGATACGATTTCAAGAGAGAACTGCGGATCTTACAAGATCGGATGTTCGCACTTATTCATCAAAGGAGCATCCCTTCACTTTTATCTACAACAGAGAAGTCATAGCGCTCTTCTATCACTGATTGCTTTGAGTTCTTGACTAAAGTCTCCAATCTCTCTCACTCCCCCGGTTGATTATCTAAGATAGAGAGTAAGAGAATAGCCCTCCCTTTAGATCTTCTTTTCAAAACCAAGGGTCGATGGTTTTGAGCAGTCTCTTCTTTATGTTATATCTATCCTCGGGGAAGGAACTAGCCCTATTCATGGCAAGGAGTGAACCCGCCTGACCAACAGAGTAAATAAAGAGCAGCTTTTCGGGTCAAGAAGAAGAGCAAGGAGGTCCCACTATCTGATATAGGGAGCAGGCCACCTAAAATCAGGTCTGATTGAGCACTTTCTTCACCCGATCTTATGTCTGCAAGATAAAGATCAGACATCACATTACTTCCGCTATTTGCAGAGATGTCTTTTTCGTCAGGACCTACTAGACACGGAGGTTCGGGAAGCAGCGGGAAATTCATCAAGAGAAAGAGTAGCTGAGTCAACAGCAGGAGATGCGACAGGTAGGAGATTGATTCATCGATAGAAGATTTTTCAACAGCATAAGATTAGGCGCCATCCTAAGCTCCAGAGACAGATCTTTATGTATTGTCTCTATGGGGCTTGCACCAATGCTCTCGGACTAATAGGAAGACCCTCCCTTCTTTCCTACTCCTTCTCTTCTCAGGGTGAAATAGTCAGACAAAGTATGTAGGATTCCTAAAGTTATGAGATTCTTTTCAACTTAAGCAACCGCATCAAAGACGAATGCAAGTTCGAAATAAAGTGTGCGTCACATCCCTCCCTGTATTGCGTGGCTCGCATCCGGGTCATGCTTTCTTCAATCCCGTTGGATGAAGGTAGCACTTTTTGTCGCTTTCTGTCTCGCACCGCACTCTGTTCTTTCTAAAGGTGCTCCTAATCCCGCTTCACACGACGCTGCACATCTCGAGCTCATTTTGACAAAGAAGATTGTTTTGTGGTTTGCGAGTCTTCGCCTTCTTCGTGGGGACGAAGAGGAACTCGTTTAGGATCTTTTTATGCCCCCTCTTTTTTTTTTTTGGATTGCATTTTTCCCTTTTCTCTCTTCTTTTATTTTTCTTTTAGACGGTACGTATGGAATGCTTTCAGACATGAGCTTTGTTGCTATGGATTCACACGAACTGGTTAGAGTGGAAACCACTAAAGGCGCTGAAAGCCCTAAAGCACTTCCTTTTTTTACTACTCTTGCTCTTTGAAAGGTGATATAGTCTTGGATGAAAGTCTATGCTTCGCCCTCGCTCCCGGAGGAAGATTTCACTTGTACACAACTTTACTATTCTATTGGGGTAGGGTCATGCACCTGCTATGCCGACACGTGGTAATGCATTATTGGACGGCTACGGCGCATACGATTTCCAACAACTTGGCTTTTCGACCTTTGCCTGAGCTGAGCCTTTTGCCTTTGTCACCTCTGCCTGTACCAATCTCGTCTGGAGCAAGGAAAAGGACCTCTGTCTGCTTTGACATAGAAGGATGTCCCTCGTAAGGCTTATCTGCTGGCCTTAAAGCAAGTAGTACTAATGTACAGTAATAATAGTACTTCGTTTTGCTTCAAATAGCTAGGCAGCTGAGACTGGACCAATTTCGTATGTAGCAAGGCCTTCACTTCTGTCTGTTCTAAAGGAAGTAGATCTATTGATTGCTCTGCTGTCCTAAGAACTTCCTCTGCTTTTGGTCTCCCTGTGCCTTGGGAAAGAGACCGTCTATTGTGAGAAAAAGTTATTCGTATTCTCTATTTCTTTCTTCTTTGTCCCCTTCCTTCTCCTAGCGCTCATTGACATCGTATGCAGATCATCGGGATCGGTAATCTCATATATGAAATTACTTGATCCGTGAACGCGCTTACCCAATATTGGCCAGGGAATGGCCCAATTCCTTCATTAAATGCATATTGATTGAGAATCTATGCAGGAGATCGGGTCGCGAACCTTCTCTCAGGTCCAGAGGGGAACTCTTAGTTAGGTCCCTCAGCGACTTGGATTGATGCCTATCCGTAACAGGAAGCTCGGGATTCGCGCCATGTATGTGGCACACAACTGGTTCTATCGATGCGAATCAACAAATCACAGGGAAGTTTGGTCTTCGGAATGAAGCGGCAAATCATGATACGAGAGGGGAGCTCTGACGTGCCATTTAGTAGCACTCATGGGATCTGGTCAACAAAGGTGTAACTATGAAGTCAGTCGGTCAAAGATCTCATCTGTTTTCGTAATGTCGAATGAGTACTCCTTTCCAGGCCATGTTTTTGTTCTTATTCTTCTGTGGCCGATCGC